ATCATAACTATACTTAACAATAAAATACTTGGAAAAGCCCACATACGACGAAGATTTTTTGTTGCTGTCGGAAAAAGAAGAAGTCCCACTCCTATTAACATAGTAACTGGAAGTGGAACGAAAGGTATGATCCATGCATATTGATATGTTTGTTCCATAAAAAAAAATTTGTTTAATTCTTAATTAATTGTTATTGTTTCGGATTCACCCGATCTTACCTCTTTTGAAAGGAGTCAAAAAAAAAAATGAAGATATGCCCTAACTAAAATCGAATTTTTTCTGATTTTTTTTGAATTATTGAATTTCTGTTAAATACTTCAATTATTCAAATCAAGAAGTTACAACTGGTCAAATCATATGAAAGAACGAAATGAATTTCTAGTCTACTTCTAATTTGAAAATTCAAGTCAAATTAGTGATCTTTTTCCCGAGTTTGCCACGTTACTAAAAAATAAAAAAAAAAAAAGAATATGCTTCTTTTTCCTATTTTTAGGAATATTTTAGATTATTTTCCGATATCTTTCACTCATCTTATTTATTCTTTTTGTTTTTTAACAAATATTTTCTAGAAAAGAAATAGATAATGAATTAGTAAAGCGGCGTTTTTTTTTAACAATAGATGTCTTTCACATCCAACTATAGCACTGAGAAATCTCTTCATTTTTATTTAAATGGCAGTTCCAAAAAAACGTACTTCTGCATCAAAAAAGCGTATTCGTAAAAATTTTTGGAAAAGAAAGGGGTATTGGGCAGCGCTAAAAGCGTTTTCCTTAGGAAAATCTCTTTCTACCGGGAATTCAAAAAGTTTCTTTGTACGACAAACAAATAAAATAAGAAATAAAACATAACACGTTAGAATAATCTAAATTGGGCTGGCTCAAAAATTGACTCAATTCATTTCAAAAAAAAAAATCCCTATTTCCATTTCCTATTGATTAATTCAACAGGGAATGGAATTCGTTCCCCTCTTATAATATGTAGAATAAGTAATATGTAGAATAAGAATTCTTCTGTTTACCTTATAAGAATTGAACAAAAAAATACAAGATACGAAATCTACTTTTTTAGTATATTTTCTCATTTGCAAGACAAGGAGTTCCCATCAACCCATTTGTTCCAATAATGTCAGGTTTTTTCTATAGATACACTTAGAAAGGCGTATAGAAAATTCTTTCGTGACTAAAATCACTGAAACTAATTGATTCAAATTCGAAACCTTTTTGTCCAACTTTCTTACTTTTACTTTTCGATTTTCTATGAATTCCTATCCAGACCCATATATATCTGGCCATCAATCCACTCAAAACCACTTAGTGAAAATATCATTTTGAATGAGTCAAAATCAGTTGTTTTTTTGTTGCGTGATCAAATTGATTTTTTTGGTTTCGATTTTGGAAAAAAAAAAAGAGTTCATTACAAAAAAACAATGTTTTTTGGGGGGTTCTGTCTCTTAAGTTATAGTCGGACTAACAAGAATTCAAGTTGAGGCGAGTATAAACTACACAAGAAAACTAAAGCCTTAAACTAAAAAAATGAACCTTCAAATACCTATTTGAACGAATTTTTATTCAGCAATTTGAATCATTCCTAAAAAAATATTGCATCTTAAATCTAGACGATTGTTTATTCATAGGCTATTATGAGTTCAAGACAAGCCGCTATGGTGAAATCGGTAGACACGCTGCTCTTAGGAAGCAGTGCTAGAGCATCTCGGTTCGAGTCCGAGTGGCGGCATGTCATCTCCTAAAAAAAGTAAATAGATCCTATAATGAATAATGAATTCAATTCCCGATTTCGAGTTTTTAATTAAGGGAGTCCTTTTTCATTTGAATTTTATGATATTTTCAACCTTAGAGCATATATTAACTCATATTTCTTTTTCGATCGTTTCAATTAGAATTACAATTTATTTGATAACCTTTTTAGTTGATGAAATCGTAAAACTATATCGTTCATCCGAAAAGGGCATGATAATTACTTTTTTCTGTATAACAGGATTATTAGTTACTCGTTGGATTTATTCGGGACATTTTCCACTAAGTGATTTATATGAATCATTAATATTCCTTTCATGGAGTTTTTCTCTTATTCATATAATTCCATATTTCAAAAAAAAGAAAAATATTCTAAGCACAATAATTGGGCCAAGTGCTATTTTTACCCAGGGCTTTGCTACGTCAGGTCTTTTAACTCAAATACACGAATCTACAATATTAGTACCCGCTCTTCAATCTGAGTGGTTAATAATGCACGTAAGTATGATGATATTAAGCTATGCGGCCCTTTTAGGTGGATCATTATTATCAGTATCACTTCTAGTCATTACAGTTAGAAAAAACAGAAAGTTTTTTTGTACGCGTAATCGTTTAATAAATTTTAATGAGTCATTTTTCTTTGGTGAAATCAAATATATGAATGAACCAAGTAATGTTTTACAAAATACTTCTTTTTTTTCTCCAAAGAATTATTACAGGTCGCAATTGATTCAACAATTGGATTA